TAATTTTGAAATCCTTTATTTATGTATTAACATAATAGTATAAAAAATATTATTAGGAATAGGAAAGAGTACCACGCCTGCCACATCCGCACTTCAAATGGCTTAGCTTTAACCATGGTAATAGTTTCAGCTTATTGTATTGATTGATAGAGAATCAAAGCAAAGTAAATTTACCAATAAATCACGAAATGCTATGGTTCTTCCATACTATACTATTTTATAATTATTCGGAAGTAATTCGCGAGATGATGCACCCTTATTTCCTAACTGTGCAGCTGATTGAATTACAGCCTATTCTTGAAATAAACAACTCGCACACACTCTCTTTCCAAACAAAATCACTACACCAAACACTACGCTTAGATTTATTGGATTTGTTGCTAAAATATCGGTATTAAACCCGAAACCCCCGGCAAATGTCCAGTGACCTAAAGAAATGAAAGAATTGTTTATATGTTTCATATGATCTCCTCTTAATATATATAGAAATAGATAAACTAAAAAAATCGAAAGAGTTCTTTTTGTCTAACTTCACTTTTTATTTACTATTTTGTTTTTATGTATAAATAAAAAAGATACTTCTAAAAAAAGTTTCCGTTGGACTAAGAACGGTAGGGACAAAAGTTAGTTATTTTATATCCTTAAATCGGTCCTTTCCACAGGTTCGTTTTTTTATCAACGAATAAATTTTGGAGGTCTTGTAATTTTTTTTTTTTAGATTTGTAGTTTTTTATATTTATAGTATTAAACAAAAGGGTTCGCAAATAAAAGCGCTAATGCTACAACCAATCCATAAATTGTTAAAGCTTCCATAAAAGCCAGACTAAGTAATAAAGTACCTCGTATCTTCCCCTCTGCTTCGGGCTGTCTTGCGATCCCCTCTACAGCTTGGCCCGCGGCGGTACCTTGACCCACTCCAGGTCCAATAGAAGAAAGCCCCACAGCCAATCCGGCAGCAATAACAGAAGCAGCAGAAATCAGTGGATTCATGAAAAATTCCTAACAAAAAAAAGAGTTAATGATACCTAATTAATTATAATTTATTCCATCGATAAGAAGATCCATCCAACCGGTTGAAGTAACTAATAACTCCGAATTGAAGAAATAAAAAAGAGTATTGCACCATTCGAACCCCTCCCTAAATCTTATATCTTTTTATTATTATTAATTTAATCCTTTTGGTCACAATCACAGACAAAAAGGAAAGACTTATAGTGAATAGTGAAGCACCCGTATAAATAAAAAATTTCAGTATACAGGTAAGTGATAGTAGGGTAATTTATAGATGAATATATAGTCTACTATCACATATACATTTACATTACATACATTTTTGAAAAAATGTAAACCCACCATTTCTATCTTAGATTTAATCAGATTTTCAAAGAATTCGAATTCTTTGAAACATTCACAAGAGTGGATTGGCTTAAGTAGAAAAATATCTTTTCGATCTCTTTATTTTATTTATATCGATCCCTTTATTTTATTTATAAAAATATCTAATGATGAACCTCCAGTGATTCGCCTATATAAGCCGCAGCTAAAGTTGAAAAAATAAGAGCTTGAATACCACTTGTAAATAATCCAAGGAACATAACAGGTATAGGAATCACTGAAGGTACTAAAGAAACAAGAACAACAACTACTAATTCATCAGCTAATATATTACCAAAAAGTCTAAAACTAAGCGATAGGGGTTTTGTGAAATCTTCTAAGATATTAATAGGTAAAAGGATTAAAGTTGGCTGAATGTATTTACTGAAATAACCTAATCCTTTTTTTGTAAGACCCGCATAGAAATATGCCAATGAGGTGAGTAAAGCTAAAGCAACAGTAGTATTTATATCATTCGTGGGCGCGGCTAACTCTCCGTGAGGTAACTGTATTATTTTCCAAGGTAAAAGAGCCCCCAACCAATTAGAAACAAAAATAAATAGAAACATAGTTCCAATAAAGGGAACCCAAGGACCATATCCTTCTCCAATCTGAGTTTTACTCACGTCTTGAATGAATTCAAGGAGATATTCGAAAAAATTCTGATCGTCAGTGGGAATGGTTTGTGGATTTCGAACGGCTATAGTGGCTGAACCTAATAAGATAGCAACGACAACCCCAGAAGTTATAAGTACTTGAGCATGGACTTGGAAACCTACTATTTGCCAATAGAAATGTTGGCCTACTTCCACATCGGATATATTGTATAACCCCATTAGGGTATTGATGGAACATAATAGAACATTCATATTGACCTCGGCTAAAAATAGAACTTTAAAAATAATTATTTTGATTCAACTTCCTATTTATTAACTTAACTATTTGAATCATATATTCTGGATATTCTTTATCTTTATTTATTTTTATTTTTTCGATTCAATAATTGATTCTATAAATCTTAACTCAAGGATTTCGTATAAAGCTAAAACGACCTTCACAAATTGCGAATACTAATTTGTTAAGAACTAATCGGATTGAAGCTGTAGTATCATCATTCGACGGAATCGAAATATCCGCGAGATCCGGTTCACAATTTGTATCGATAAAACAAATCGTTGGAATTCCCAAAGCAATACATTCGCGAAAAGCCGTATATTCTTCTTGCTGATCAACGATGATTACAATATCGGGCAACCCCGCCATATATTTAATTCCACTCAGATATGTTTGCAAATGAAATAATTGTCTCTTTAACACAGCCGCATCCCTTTTTGGAAGACGCTCGAGTTTCCCCATCTTTTGTTCAGCTCTCAAACTCCTGAACCTATGAAGTCTCATTTCTGTAGTGTACCAATTAGTTAACATACCACCGAGCCATTTTTTATTAACATAATGACACTGAGCCCGTATTCCGGCCCGCGATACTGAATTAGTTACTTTATTCTTTGTACCAACAATTAAGAATTGTTTTTCTCTACTTGCTGCATCAAAAACCAAATCACAAGCTTCTGATAAAAAACGAGCGGTTATAGTAAGATTTGGAATATGAATACCGTTGCGCTTTCCAGAGATATAAGGTTCCATTCTAGGATTCCATTTTCTCGTACCATGACCAAAATGAACTCCTGCCTCCATCATCTCTTCCAAATTGATGTTCCAATACCTTCTTGTCATTTCTCCTCACACTTCCTCCTTTATTGTTCCGACGGAACCTTATCTTCTACTAAAGATTAATAATTCGTTTCTATTTGTTATTTTTGTTATTACCAAAGAACCGTCAGAATTAGAAATAAAAATCTGTTTTCTTATATTAAGAATCCTTCAATCATATAAAAGAATTGTTCTGATATACCTTATGGGGGTCGTTTAAAATGGAAGAATCAAAAAATTTTTTGTGGTAGAACAAAACATCCCCCATTTCCCCCCCGAATAAATTTGTTTTTGAGAGTTCCAAAGTAATGTTGTTATCTTCCCTTGAACGGTGCACAAATCCTTTGAATCCAGTCCCGGCGGGTATCATACTCCCCAGAACAACATTTTCTTTCAACCCTTTCAACCAATCGATACGACCTCGGAGAGAGGCTTTTGCTAAAACACGAGCGGTTTCTTGAAAACTCGCTTCGGATATAAAACTTTGAGTGTTCAAAGATGTTTTCGTTATTCCCAATAAGATAACTTGATAACAGACGGCTTCCTCAAAAGCGCGCCCCGTTCGCTCTGCTCGTAACAACTCAATCAATTCTCCGGGTGAAAAAACATTAGACATTCCATCTTCGGATACCAACACTTTTGATGTTATTTGACGTACAATCATCTCTATATGTTTATTATGAATTTGAACCCCCTGAGATCGATAAATTTCTTGGATCTTATGAACCAAAGAAATACGACTTTGTACTCTAGTTAGCTCAGCACCAATCAAGAAACCCCAAGGTATTCCAAGACTTCTTGGAATACGTTCGTTCCAACCCCTAACCCTCCTTGCCAGATTCATTGATATTGAATCAATCGAACGCACTTCTAATACCTGTTCCACCCTTTGAAGACCCTGTGTTATATCACCAGATTTGGATTTTTCATATCTAACTGTAATTAATGTATCTCCTTCGTAAAGGATTTCCCCATAATGGCCATGAACGGTTGCCCCGGGCGTGCCTAAATAGGGCCTAGCTGCTCTTATTACTACCGAACTAATTTGAACAATTATGACTTGACCGGATTTTTTGTGTGGTAGATTTTTGTTTATACATACATTGTCACAAATAAATTGTCCAAGACTCATTATTGTAGATGTCTCCTCACAATAATTATGGTGGATAAAATACCAATGAAAATGGAATAGATTCCAAATTATGTTACTACATGTACCAATATTATAAATTATTCCATTTTCATCTATGAAATGAAGTACTTCAAAACCCTTTTTAAAATTGTCAAATTGCAAATAGTTAGTTACCAAGATCTGATTATGAGTTGTTAAATAGTAACAAAAATCCAAATTAACAATTTTAGGGGCTGTTCCTACAGGGCCCAACGAAGCAATTCTGGAATCCCTTTTAATGGATTTGTTTTTTATATTGTGATATTTTACACCGTCGAATAAACCCGTTCGATAACAATCAGATGATGACAAAATTATAAAAGATTGATATTCATTACTTTTATTCAATAATGAAAACGTACGAATAGTTCCTTGATTTTGGCTAAGCGATTCTTGAATCTTTCTTGCCTTGTAATAAAAGGGATTGATATTGATGCGATCTGATCCATTATCAGAAATCCCCGGCGGATCGTTCCTTTTTCCGGTATACGAAATAGAAGATTTCACTAATTCAATTCTTAGAAAAGCGCGCATTAAACCTTTTGCTCTTACTTCAACAAGGGAAGCCTGTTCTATCGAAAATTCTTTTTTTTCTTGGTTCCAATTCAATACTAAACACGTCCGAAATAATTGAATACTTATGCCAGAAAATCCTCCCAAACTGATGGGTTTACCCAAAATAGAATTGACAACTTGAAGTTGGACATTATCCATATCCATTTCCTGTAACGCATCCTGCGGGAAGAGTGTTGTTAAACTTATACACTCCGATGTTTCAGATATAACTATAGGTCGAACCAAAACAAAATACTTTTTCTTGGTAAGTGTAATCTGTTGTACATATACCAAATTTTTCGGTTTTTTTTTTAATTCCTTGGAATTTGTTTTTCCTGGTTTTGGTGATATCAAGATGTCACTGTGGAGGAATATCTTATCGGTTTTTACAGTATTGTTTTTCCCAGTAAAATAAATATCTCCCGAAAAAATTGTTAGTTCCATTTTTTTTTTTTTTTTTTCCACTCGTACCAATCCACATGCACCGCTTCTTATATTTAAAGAGATTTGTGTACCTATTCCAATGATACTATTGTTACGTACCATTATGTAAGAAGATCCGGGTAATATATGCACTTCCTCCGGAATGAAAAATAGTTTATATTTTTTGTTTTTTCCTTTACTAATTTTTTGATATTCAATCAAATCATCTTTTTTAACGATTGAATATGACTCTCTAGTCTCATATTTATTAATTCCCAAATGATTTCTTTTGTATCTAGGATCATCGAAATACGCAATAATTTTTTTTCTACGTAAAATACCATTTATGGGTATTTCAATAACTATACTCGAATGAGGAATTAGTTCTTTCTCTCGTTCTGTAATTGATTGAAATGGGATGAAAAATCTGTTTTTCCGCCTTTTTGCCAATAAATCAGAGTTTTTGGGGAGAATGACTGTATATAGGAGATTATAACGATCCGTGTATATGATTCGATTAAGTTCTGGATAATCAGGAATGCTGTCTTCTTTTTTACCAGAAAAATAAAAACTAAAGAATTTGTGTCTCACTTGATCATTATCATTAGTCACCGAGAAGTTAGAAAAAAATTTGCGTTCGACAGAACGAGAATAAACCTTCATTTGATCTTGATCCTTATGTAGCAAAAGGGGGGCTACGGTCGATCGGCACGGATCTCCCGATAATATCCATAAATGACTTGTTTTTGGTAAGAGATGAACATTACTATATGTAAATTCAGGTGCATGGTACACATCGGTACTCCAATGCATTTCTCCCCCTAAGTCAGAATAAATATGTTTTCGAACCCTCTCTTTTAAATTGGATATTCCCGAATGAATCTCAGCAATCGCCTGTTCCGATTTTACATATTGATCATTTTGAACTAAAATAAAGCTTTTTGATGGAACCTTCACGTTATGTATAAAATCGGTACTCTCAATAATTACATACAAATCGATATAACAGAGAAAAGCCGGGTGCCCGTGACGTGTACGTATGGGATGAACCAAATAGTCATTGAATCTTATTTTTCCATTATAGGGGGTCCGTACATATCCTGCAGTCCCCCCTGTGAATACCCCACCGGTATGAAAAGTTCTTAATGTCAGTTGAGTACCCGGTTCTCCAATAGATTGACCCGCAATAATACCTACAGCTTCCCCTAATTCGACTAGATCTCCATGAGTAGGACTCCGACCATAACACAATCTACAGATCCAAGATGTACCCCTACACGTAAAGGGGGTTCGAATAGATATTGGTTGTCCTCGAAAGGTTCTTAATCGATTGGCAAGTCCAATTCCAATATCGTAATTACGAGCGGCAATACATCGAGAACCCGTATATATATCATCTGCTAATACACGACCAATTAATGTTTGTCTACAAATTCTTTCCAGCAGCAGCCCTTTTCGAGGACTCACAGAAATACTTTGTATAGTTCCGCAATCCGTTCTACGTACAACAATGTGTTGAACTACTTCAACAAGTCTGCGCGTGAGATATCCAGCATCTGATGTTCGTACAGCAGTATCGACAACTCCTTTGCGAGCTCCGTAGCAAGAAATAATATATTCTGTTAACGAAAGACCTTCGCATAAATTGCTTTGAATGGGTAAATCAACCATTTGTCCTTGGGGATCCGACATTAATCCTCTCATACCGACTAATTGATGTACCTGATATGCATTTCCTCTAGCTCCCGAAAAAGACATTAAATAAACGGGATTAAGGGGATCAGTCATCCTAAAATTTGGATTCATCTCTTGTCGCAAATATTCACTTGTAATATACCATATCTCAATAGAGTGACGTAATTTTTCTACCGCGTGTATATTCCCATCGTGGTAGTGTTTTTCCAAAATTAAACTTTGTTTTTCAGCATCTTGGATTAGCCAGCTTTTCGAGGGAACTGTTAAAAGATCATCAATTCCTACTGAAATAGATGTAGCAGTGGCTTGATAAAAACCCAAAGTTTTTACTTGATCCAAGATGTGTGATGTATATGCCATTCCGAAGTGATCTAGTAATCCGCTAATAAGTCGTTTCATGACAGTTCCATCTATTTTTTTATTGTGAAAGACTAAATTGACCCCTTCTGCCATAAGTACCTCTATATTCTGCTGAGTCGGATTCAACAATGGATTTGAGTCAGTGATTCAAAAACTTCCTTTTATCGATCGTGATTCACGCGGAAGGGGAGGAACTATGATACTAAGTGAACCGTTGGTTGAGGCATGAACTTTCGTCGTTATCTATAGAATTACTTAGGTTAAGTAACGTATGATTAGGTACCCACCTACCCTATGAGCATGCCCGAGAAAATCCTTGTATGGCTTCTTCAATTTCTCTATAAAAGAAAATGTGACCAATTGTGGTTCGAATGTATATACAACGAATTTCTTTTTTTACACTTCTTACTTTTAGATAGTGTTCATAAATTTCATGATAAGTACCCAAGGATTCATAATGAACTTCTATAGGGGCTTCTCTTGAAACAATAAAGTGTTGATCTAGTCGCCACCGAAGCCACAAAAGACTATCTATATCTAAATTGATTATTTTCGGACGAGAGGCTACAATTGCATCATAAGAATTAGAAAAGGGGTATTTTTTTGTATACTTTATATCATGATTATTATTAACTATTTCATTTTGAGAGTTATAGTTTTTGAAATTCCATGGGTTATACCGATTTGCACAAATAGTTCGGCTATTTCTGATCGTTAATAAATAGAGCCCAATAAGCATATCTTGAGTTGGCACAGAAATGGGATCACCAATAGCTGGAGACAAAAGATTCATATGAGAAAACATAAGGAAACGAGCCTCTGCTTGAGCCTCCAAAGATAAAGGAACATGAACAGCCATTTGATCTCCATCAAAATCCGCATTGAATCCCTTACAAACTAATGGATGTAAACAAATAGCGCGTCCTTCCACTAAAATGGGTTGGAATGCCTGTACGCCCAATCTATGCAGAGTAGGTGCTCTATTCAGCAATACAGGATGCCCTTGCATAACTTCCTGAAGTATTTCCCACACAACGGGTTCTTTTTCCCGAATTTTACTCTTCACAACCCCTATGTTCGAAGCAAGATGTTTTTTAATTAGACCGCGAATTACAAATATCTGGAAAAGCTCTATCGCTATTTCTCGAGGTAATCCACATTGATGTAATGAAAGTGACGGACCTACGATAATAACGGAACGTCCTGAATAATCGACTCGTTTGCCGAGCAAAGTCTCACGAAATCTTCCCCCCTTTCCTTCAATTACACCCGAAAACGACTTATAAATTTTATTATGACCATCCCTCATTGGTTGTCCACGAATGCCATTATCAAGAAGCATATCCACGGCTTCTTGTATCAATGTCTCCTGACACATTACTAATTCCCCAGGAGTAGATCTACTTGTTATTAATAGGTCATTAAGAGTATTGTTCCGATAGATAACTCTTCTATATAGTTCATTAATATCCGAACTCATTAGTTTACCTCCATCTATTTGAACGATCGGTCTTAGTTCGGGGGGAAGAACTGGTAATAGACACAAAATCATCCATTTTGGTTCGATATTCGTTCGAATAAAATATTTAGCTAATTCCATGCGTCTAACCAAAAAATCCTTTCTTCTTCCAATCTTTAGATCTTCCCATTCATTACCTATGGATCGCTCTTTACCTAATTCTTTCCATTCAACAAATGAATAATCTATAATAATTCGCAAATCCAGATCGTCTAATTGTTCTCGGATAGCCCTTGCTCCAGTGGAGATTTCGCGATTTCGAAATGTATATAAGCCTTGGGTAGTAAAAAAAAGGGGGATACTATATTTCCAAGATTGAATTTCATATTCGAATGAACCTCGTAATCGTAAGAAAGTCGGTTTTTTAATTATAGACCTAGCAAAAGAAAAATTGGGATAGGATACTACTCCCCCCCCTCAAAATCGGACGTGAAAGTTTCCTCTCATCCGGCTCAAGTAGTTATACCAAATAAAGTGATTCTCACTTTCAAATTATAAATTATAAAAACCCCCCCCAATCTACTCTTTACTCAAGTTTTCAGAGAAAGTCATTTCATCAATTAATATTAATTTTTCATTGACTTTTTTCCTTAGTTTATATTATATTTTCTGAATTATTTATTCAAAAGTACGACATAAATAAGGTGTGAAATTCTTGAGTAGTCTACTTCCCCTCGAATCACGAATCCGCTTTAATTATTAATTAAAGGAGTATAATTCAAAAAAAGGGATTTACTTGTTTATATATCGTTCTCTGTTCGATCTTTTAGGCCCCAATATTTAAATTTTAACTCGACGGTTTTGCTACGGCGTCCTTAAAGCCTATACGCGATAGATAGGCTCTTATAACCATGACAAATTTGCTTACTCGAACAACATATTTGCTTACTCGAACAACATAATTTTTTTTTTTTTAATTAAAGAAGTTTTGTTTTCACGAATCAAAATTGGGGATTCCTAATTTATTTGGGTTTGTTACGGAATCAACCATAGATCAACCCCCTTTTTGGAGTATTGAAATTGAATACTCCAAAATTATGAGCTTCATATTACTTCCCCCCAAAAACCATGTCAGAATTGGGGCATCCCACTCAATCCTCTTGGGATGACAGTTTCTCATTTTGAATCTGTAAAATCTGTATTTCGATCAAATCACACATCGCAGTATACTAAACCCTCTAATTCCTTAAGAGGTTTATCTAAAAGATTCGCAATATAACTAGGAAGACGCTTCAAATACCACACATGGGTTACTGGGCAGGCCAGTTTGATGTATCCCATTTGATATCTTCGTGTTCTAGAATCCACAAATTCAACTCCACATTTTTGACAAAATTTTTTGTTTTCTTTTTTATCCTCGATTATTCGAAAATTCCCACAAGCACAAATTCCGCTTTTTGTAGGCCCAAAGATTCTTTCACAAAATAATCCATCTTTTTCCGGTTTATTAGTTTTATAATGAAAAGTATGGGGTTTTGTCACCTCTCCAGCTCTCTCTCCGTTCGATAAGATTTTATTAGCCCAAGCACTTATTTGTTGAGGAGAAATCAAGCCAATTCGGAGTTGTTGATGTTTATAACGGTCGATCATAGAAGAAAAATAAAAATTCATTCCGATTAAACTTCCTTCCTATTAATACGGAAGTTCTTTTCAGATACAAGGAAATGATTCATTTCCAGAGCTAAGGATCGTAGTTCTCGAACGAGCAATCGAAAAGATTCTGGAGCATCCTCAGGATTAGATATTGTTCTTCCAACAATGGTAGTACCAAGTACCTCCTGACGAGCTCTAATATGATCAGATTTATAAGTAAGCATCTCTTGTAAAATATGAGCAACCCCCAACCCTTCTAGAGCCCAAACCTCCATTTCTCCTACCCGTTGTCCCCCCCGCTTAGCCCTTCCTCTAAGGGGTTGTTGTGTAACAAGTGCGTAATGTCCGCCGGAACGTCCATGTATTTTATCATCAACTTGATGAATTAATTTAAAAATATAAGGATTTCCTATAATAACAGGTTGGTCAAAAGAATCCCCTGTTCTTCCATCAAATATTCTACTTTTTCCCGGATACTCGGGTTCAAATACCCAGGGATTTACTCTTTGCCTACTGGCTTCATATAATTCAGAAAATATCAGTTTTCTCGAAGCCTCTTGTTCATATCTCTCATCAAAAGCTCCTATGCGATAATGTCTGTATAGCAGACTGCCTGCTAACCCGAGCGAGCATTCAAATATCTGTCCTACATTCATTCGTGAAGGTACCCCTAACGGGTTGAAGACCATATCAACAGGTCTTCCATCTTGCAAATAAAGCATATCTTGTCTAGGTAAAATTTTTGAAATGATACCTTTATTTCCATGCCTTCCGGCCACTTTATCGCCAACTTTTATTTCGCGTTTCTGTAAAATATATACACAAATCGTTTCTGGATTATAATTATAACCTCCCTTTCTCCAGTCCCATCTCACATCAATAACTCGACCTCTACCACCTGTAGGTAGTTTTAGACAAGTTTCTTTTGAAGTGGAGACTTGAATGCCGAGTATAGTGCGTACTAATTTATCTTCTGGGGCATACGACAATTCTTTCGCCAACTGAGGCGTTAATTTACCTACTAAAATATCGCCCGCCTCTACCCAAGATCCCAGCATCACAACCCCTTTTTTGTCTAGATTTCGAAGTAAATGAGATTCTAAATGCGGTATTTTAGTAGTGATCTTTTCAGGACCTTGTCTTGTCACATGAGTTTTAATTTCGTATTTCTGTATGTGAAAAGACGTATAAATATCCTTATATACTAAACGCTCACTAATGAGTACTGCATCTTCAAAATTATAACCCCCCCATGGCATATAAGCTACTAATACGTTTTTCCCCAAAGCAAGTTCGCCACCAACCGTTGCAGTGCCGTCAGCCAAAATATGCCCCCTTTTAATGCATTTATCCTTCCAAACTTTTGGTTTTTGAGACATACAAGTACTTTTATTGGAACGTTGATACATAATTAATGAAATACTTAAAGTCTCTACACTGTCTGATAAAAGTATCTTGTCAGTATCGGTCGAAATTATCTTTCCACCCCGTTCGGCCATAACGGTAGCACCTGAATCTAGAGCCGCTTGCCGTTCCAACCCAGTTCCAACAATGCACCTCTCGGACCTCGAAAGTGGAACCGCCTGTCGTTGCATATTAGAACTCATTAAAGCCCGATTTGCATCATTATGCTCGATAAAAGGGATGAGAGAAGCTCCAATAGAAAAATATTGGAAAGGAAAAATACTTCGAAGATAAACCTGTTCCCACGCAATAGTTAGGAATTCTTGACGGTATCGAGCCGAAACAAGCTGTTCTTCCGGAATACTTAGATTCAATACCAAAGAATTAACCGACGCTACCATATAGGATTCATCCATACTTGATGATAAATAAAGCATCCGCATTTTTTTTGCAGAAATTTCATAAACATAAAATAGGCTTTCTAGAGACCCCCAACGACCAATCCTCGCATAAATTGCTAATGATCCAATAAGCCCAACATTTTTTCCTTCAGACGTGTCAATTGGGCAAATACGTCCATAATGACTAGGGTGAATATCTCGGATTGGAAAACTAGCAGCTCGTTCTGTCAACCCCCCAGGGCCCAAATGACTCGATTTTCTCCCATGAACTATTTGTGTCAATGGATTAGTTCGATCCAAAACTTGAGATAATGGGTGTAAGCCGAAAAAAGATTCATATGTGATTGTTAATGGAGTTGAAGTTACCAAATTATGAGGGGTCGGTGTCCATTTATGCCTAATTGCTCTACATATAGTCCCTTGAACAAAATTTTCTAAACGAACCAACGCCAATCCTAATTGATCTTGTAAGAGATCTGCTACAGAACGAATACGTTTATTTTTTAAATGATTCATATTGTCAAGTGTACCCATTTCAAGTTTCATCCTAATCAAATGATCCGCAGCTGCCAATATATCTCGTGGTAATAAAAATAAATTGTTTTGGGGTATATCAAGTTTCAGTCTTTGATTCATATTTCGTCGACCAATACTTCCCAATTCACACTTTTGTTGAAAGAATTTCTGTTGTAACTCTTTACATAAGGATTCAGAAAAGCCCGGATCCCCACTTATACAAAAAAATTGTCTATAAAATTCTAAAGTGGCATTTTCTTTTGCCCCAATTCTTCTTTTCTCCTTTTCATTTAAATTTAAAAAAGACAAGAAAATTTCGGGGTAGCAAACATTCTCTAGAATTTGTCTTAGATTCGAACCCATAGCTGATGATAGAACTAGAATAGATATTTTTTGTTTCCTACTCACACGAGCCCACATCCTTTCCCTTTTATCAATCTCTAATTCTGATCTTCCTCCCCAATCTGATATTATAGTAGCGGTATAGGCCGAAATCCCGTTATGGTCCAACTCTGACCGGTAATAAATACCGGGGCTTTGCAATATTTGATTGATCACAATTCTGTATATTCCATTTACTATAGAAGTACCCAGAGAATTCATTAGAGGAATGTTTCCAATAAAAATGGTTTGTTCTTTCATATCCCTACTAGTTTTCCAAATTAATCCCGAATATACATATAATTCAGAAGAATATGTGAGTGATTCATACACAGCATCCCTCTCTTTTATCAATGGTTCTACTAATTGATATGTTTCCACAAATAATTGAAATTCAATTTCTTGATCTGCATCTTTAATTTTTGGAAACTTATAAAGTTTTTCCATCAAGCCCCGATCAATGAACCTACAAAATCCTTCAAATTGTATTTGATTCAACCCCGGTATTGTATACATTCCCTCGTTTCCATTCCAGAGCATTTTTAATTTACCATTTATTGAAAAAATCCCAATCCATTATAAGGATCGGGGCTTATATTACTCGATCCAGTAACGGTGGAATTTTTATTCTGTTTACAGAATCGCATGAAATTTTACTCAACCCTTCTTTATGAAAGAAATGGGCATGTATGAGATACGTATGAATGGAAGAGAATCAAATAAAATTGATACAAAACTCCTAGAAACGGAATTCCCTTAGACTATAATATCAAATTAAACTTTCTTGGGTCATTTTGTGTCATATAGAAAGAGGGATTCAAGATACAGGGTTGTATTGTATCATTTTGGCGGCATGGCCGAGCGGTAAGGCGCGGGACTGCAAATCCCTTTTCCCCAGTTCAAATCCGGGTGTCGCCTGATCAACAAAATACCCGAAATCTCACAATTATGGTCTGATGATATAATTCGTAAAATTGTTCATCAGCAGAAACATATAAAAATATTGTCTAGGAACTTTTTAGAAATTGATTTGGTGAATTATTCAATTCATATTAATAAAAATGTTGGTTCATAACCCTCCTTTGACTCTGTGCTATTGATTACACTATTATTAGTATTAGTAAACAATACTGAAATAAACTAAAAATAAAATAGGAGACATAATTCACATGGATATAGTAAGTATCGCTTGGGCTGCTTTAATGGTAGTCTTTACATTTTCCCTTTCACTCGTAGTATGGGGGAGAAGTGGGCTCTAAAGGTACTACTAATTGAATTGAGTTTGATTCCTCAACTCAATTCAATTTTTTGATAGATTGTTCTTCAAAACTTACTATCTATTTAAATAAAACTAAAAATTCCTTTGTTCATGTTTATTTTTTATATTTCGATGAACCGGCTCGACTCTTACCAAAACTTGATATGGATAATGAAGAAAAACCCGCTTTCTTTTGTTTACCTTTTTTTTTATTGTTTAAAAAAAAAATCGAATTTATGCTTTATATCATTTCATATTACACGATTCGAGAGTTGTTTAGCCCGCCTCTATAATTGAATCGTTTGTCAACAGCCCCCTTACAAATCAAATAGATGTAGCAAATAATTATTACATATATGAGATTTCAATTTACACACACTACTTGTATATTTATACAATATACACTTATACATTATAATTACATTACTCTTAGTATGTTAGTATGGTAGAAAGAAGAATTCATATATTTCTTTCTATCATACTATCGAGATCACGGATTCGAGTTCACCTTAGTTAAAACATTGGAACCTTTTTTTATTCAATCGTTGATAAGAACTAAGAGGTCCAGTTTCCTTAAAATTCATCATTTTGATAAATCATTTTGACTAGTCGTTTTTACGTAAAGGATAAGTAAAAAAGC